TCCTAATTTCTTAATAGAGGGCCAAACAGGAAGCATCGAAGAATTACAGGTGAATATACAAAAAAAATTGCATTCTGTGAACCGGAGACTCAATATTGCTATTACAAAAGTGGAAAAACCCTATGGGCAACCTAATATTCTTGCGGAATATATAGCTTTACAATTAAAAAATAGAGTTTCATTCCGAAAGGCAATGAAAAAAGCTATTGAATTAGCTGAACAAACAGATACAAAAGGAATTCAAGTGCAAATTGCAGGGCGGATCAACGGAAAAGAAATTGCACGTGTCGAATGGATCAGAGAGGGGAGAGTTCCCTTACAAACAATTCGTGCTAAAATTGATCATTGTTCCTATACAATTCGAACTATTTATGGAGTATTAGGCATCAAAATTTGGATATTTTGGGAGGAGCAATAATAGACTTTTATTTGTCTTTCCTTTCTATTCAGTGATAGAACAAAAAATCACAAACTTGTTCATTCTTTTTCCATTAAATCAAACAAAAATGAGCAATTCCAATTCTATAAGGTTGAATAAAAATTCGATTGACCATTTGTTAGAATTGCTATGCTTAGTGTGTGACTCGTTAATTTTTCTTTAGAGTTAAGAGTTGGGATTAAAAAAAAGACTGACCCCTACTTAAACTTAATAAGTTACTTAAACTTAACTTAATAAGTATAATAAAAAAACTAATAACTAACTTATTGCTTCGTAATATCAATATCCCAAGAAACAGTCACTATATGAGATGAGTGGATCAATCATATAGTTGCAGCAACTGCAACTAAAATCTTTTCTATAAAAAATCTTATTTATGGAAATAATCTTATTTATGGGTTGGGTTGTGAAGCAAAAATAAAGAGATGTAGATAAATGGAAGGATGAGAGAAAGAAAGAACAAAAATATCAATGATATATGATTCCAATATGGATGGTCTATGAATTACCTCATAAAAGGCAATGTAATAAAGCATCAAAACTGAATAAATATAAAATAATAAAAAAATAAAGTGATATGAATAATAAAGAGCCTCGAGTTAATAAAAACTAAGTAGATTGACTCGAGAAGAGAAATTTTTTTGGGGAGCTCCATTGCAGAGTTCAGACTTAACCATTAATAGAGAAGCTATAGGAACGATGAAACCTGTGACTGCATAGGATTCTACTGAAAACAAATCCGAATAATTCATTGGGTGGGATGGCGGAACGAACCGAGAAAAAATGAATTTATTTCGAGAAGTCATGGATTGACCTAGAAATAACAAAAAGCAAAGAGTCAATATTCGCCCGCGAAACTTTAGATTACATTACAATATTTTGGCATCATTTGAGAAGGGTCAAAATAAGGATCATTATAAAAAAAAAAACATTATAAACATTATCTATAATCCATAAATATGCATAATAGAAACATTCTATCTGTATATATCCCGTACATATATCTTCCTATATAACAAATTCAATATTGATAAATGTCTTTTTGGATTATTTTTTCCATGTGTATCTGTAATATGTCATATTAGTGAATCTTTTCATTCGCGAGGAGCTGGATGAAAGGAAACTTTCGTGTCCAGTTCTGCAGTAGAGATCGAATTAAGAAATGACCATCAACTATAACCCCAAAAGAACCAGATTTCGTAAACAACATAGAGGAAGAATGAAGGGAATATCTTGTCGCGGCAATCATATTTGTTTCGGCAGATACGCTCTTAAAGCACTCGAACCCACTTGGATCACAGCTAGACAAATAGAAGCAGGGCGAAGAGCAATGACACGATATGTGCGTCGTGGTGGAAAAATATGGGTACGCATATTTCCCGACAAACCTGTTACAGTAAGACCCGCAGAAACACGTATGGGTTCGGGGAAGGGATCCCCCGAATATTGGGTATCCGTTGTTAAACCAGGTCGAATACTTTATGAAATGGGTGGAGTATCTGAAACTGTAGCCAGAGCAGCTATTTCACTAGCTGCGTCCAAAATGCCTATACGAACTAAATTTGTCAGGATGGAGATGTAGAACTAAATGGTATATTGAGGATGAAAAAACAACTGCAAGTTTATTTATTTCTGGACAGAAAATATTTCTTTTTTTCTTTCCTTCATCCTTTCCATTAAAATAACAGATTCCAAAAAAATGATATGATTCAACCTCAAACCCTTTTGAATGTAGCGGATAACAGCGGAGCCCGAAAATTGATGTGTATTCGAATCATAGGAGCTGGTAATTATAGATATGCTCATATTGGTGACGTTATTGTTGCTGTAATTAAAGAAGCAGTGCCAAATATGCCACTAGAAAGATCAGAAGTTATTAGAGCTGTAATTGTACGTACTTGTAAAGAACTCAAACGTGACAACGGTATCATAATACGATATGATGACAATGCTGCGGTTGTCATTGATCAAGAAGGAAATCCAAAAGGAACTCGGGTTTTTGGTGCGATCGCTCGGGAATTGAGACAGTTGAATTTTACTAAAATAGTTTCATTGGCTCCCGAGGTATTATAAATAATACTAAATGAGACTATGATATATCAGAACATCTAAAATAGGATATATCAGAACATCTAAAATAGATCAAATTTAGTAGAGTAGTAGATGGTGTCTCGCGCATATACTTTTTTTATAATATTAAAAATTAAACAAAATAAACAAAAAAATGAAAGAAAATAAAACAAACAAAAAAGAGAACATGTTAATTATATCAAAATTAGAAGGCACCAATAATTATAGTTCGCCATGGGTAGGGACACTATTTCCAATATAATAACTTCTATAAGAAATGCTGACATGGATAAAAAAGGAACGATTCGAATAGCATCTACTAATATTACCGAAAATATTGTGAAAATACTTCTACGAGAAGGTTTTATTGAAAACGTTCGGAAACATCAAGAAGGTAACAAAAATTTCTTGGTTTTAACTCTGCGACATAAAAATAAAAAGACTAGGAAAAGAATACATAGAATTATTTTAAAGCGTATCAGCCGACCTGGTTTACGAATTTATTCCAACTACCAACAAATTCCTAAGATTTTAGGTGGAATAGGAATTGTAATTCTTTCCACTTCTCAAGGTATAATGACGGATCGAGAAGCTCGACGAGAAAAAATGGGAGGCGAACTTTTGTTATATATTTGGTGATCCTCCTCCTCCGGTATCCTAATTTTATCTCTAACTTCCTATTTTATAGAGAAGAAAAGTGAATTATATAACTTTTCCTCCATTAGTTGATACTTCAAGGAGCTTACCTGGAATGAAAGAACAAAAATTGATTCATGAAGGTTTAATTACTGAATCACTTCCCAACGGTATGTTCCGGGTCCGCTTAGATAATGAAGATGTAATTCTAGGTTATATTTCGGGAAGGATCCGCCGTAGTTTTATACGGATACTACCGGGGGATAGAGTCAAAATTGAAGTAAGTCGTTATGATTCAACCAGGGGACGTATAATTTATAGACTTCGAAACAAAGATTCGAACGATTAGATAATTTTTTAAGCATTCCTTTCATTTTCATGACGATACAATTAAAAAAATGCAAGAGACTTATTTTCTTCGAAGGAATAGATTCAACATTAAGGTAAGGAATAATAAATATGAAAATGCGGGCTTCCGTTCGTAAAATTTGTGAAAAATGCCGACTGATCCGTCGGCGCGGACGAATTATAGTGATTTGTTCCAATCCGAGACATAAACAGAGACAAGGATAACCCTAAAAAAAAAACTTTTTAAAATAAAGGAAGAACAAAAGGGGGATTTCTTTTAACATGAAATGGATATTTCCGTATCTTTTCTTTCTGTATATTTCTGACTCATAGTTATGAGATGATAAAATATGACAAAAGCTATACCAAGAATTGGTTCACGTAGGAATGGGCGTATTGGTTCACGTAAGAATGGACGTAGAATACCAAAAGGAATTATTCATGTTCAAGCAAGTTTGAACAATACTATTGTAACTATTACAGATGTACGAGGTCGAGTGATTTCTTGGGCCTCCGCTGGTACTTCTGGATTCAAAGGCCCAAGAAGAGGGACACCCTACGCTGCTCAAGCAGCAGCAGTAAATGCTATTCGTACTGTAGTTGATCAGGGTATGCAACGAGCAGGAGTTATGATAAAGGGTCCTGGACTTGGAAGAGACGCAGCATTACGAGCCATTTGTAGAAGTGGTATACGACTAAGTTTCGTACGTGATGTAACACCTATGCCACATAATGGATGTCGACCTCCTAAAAAAAGACGTGTGTAGAAATAATAAAAAAGGATTTCAAGAGAAATAAATGATTCAATGATCTGATCTAATAATAGTATTATTATAGTATGGTTCGAGAGGAAGTAGTAGGATCCACTCGAACACTGCAGTGGAGGTGTGTTGAATCAAGAATAGATAGTAATCGTCTTTATTATGGTCGTTTCATTCTGTGCCCACTTATGAAAGGTCAAGCCGATACCATGGGTATTGCCATGCGAAGGGCTTTACTTGGAGAAATAGAAGGAACATGTATCACATGTGCAAAATCTGAGAAGGTGCCACATGAATATTCTACGATAGTAGGTATTGAAGAATCGGTACATGAAATTTTACTAAATTTGAAAGAAATTGTATTGAGAAGTAATATACATGGAGTTCGAGACGCATCCATTTGCGTCAAGGGCCCTAAATACGTAACCGCTCAAGATATCATCTCACCACCTTCCGTGGAAATAGTTGACACAACACAACATATAGCTAATCTGACGGAACCGATTGATTTGTGTATTGGATTACAAATAAGGAGAGATCGCGGATATTGTACAAAACCAACAATTAACTCTCAAGATGGAAGTTATCCTATAGATGCTGTATCTATGCCTGTTCGAAATGCGAATCATAGTATTCATTCTTATGGGAATGGGAAGGAAAAAGAAGAGATACTCTTTCTAGAAATATGGACAAATGGAAGTTTAACTCCTAAGGAAGCACTTTATGAAGCTTCTCGTAATTTGATT